ATATTTATTCCAGAAGGGCTTATTCGATCTAATCGTACCACGTAATCCTTTAAAAAGCGTTCTGAGTGAGTTATTTCAGTTCCACGCTTTCTTTCCTTTGAATCAAAATTCAATAGAGCATTAAGTTCCTTTTTATTTGTAGCAAACAAGTAGTTAGTTTATCAGAATCCAAGTAAAACGAATATGAATGGGGTTTCTTTGTTGACATAAGATCTAAATTGTAAAAAGAATCAAAAGTAGCGGATAACTCTTTTTTATCTATATTCTTGATTACTAATTAAGTTAAGAGGCCTCTATCAACAAGAAAAAAGTGAATTCTTTTTTTCGTTAAATTATAGGAAAATAAAAAATTTTTGTTCTACGTCTTACGTATGTATATAGAATCCAAATTTTGTACCTTCTATACTCACTTAGATATATACTTAGATTTATACTAATTAAACTTTGAATTCTAATATATTATTAATTATAATTTATTATTATTTATTATATTATTAATTTATTATAATTATTTAATTCTTAATAAGATATCTTTATCTTTATAAATAATAACAGGTACAAATAGTAAATTGAGGTATCCTTTATATGACAACTTTCGACTTTCCCTCTGTTTTGGTGCCTTTAGTAGGCTTAGTATTTCCGGCAATGGCAATGGCTTCTTTATTTCTTCATGTTCAAAAAAATAAGACTGTTTAGATCTGATGGGCCCAACTCTCATCCATTTTGTTTTTTTAAAACTAAGACTTGTATTATAACGCAGATACCTATTTATTGTAAGAAGGTATAACATGCGGCGCTTCCGTCGAAAGGGGCTCTTTGACCTGTAGAAAGATGGTATGGGGGTAAAGGAATTCTATCTATTTGAAAAAATCTCAGGATCGCCGGATGGCTGAACTGTAAAATCGGTACATCTATATATATATCGATGGGATCATACGAAGGGTATGTTTTTATTTTAGATCTAACCAACTTGATAAATTACTCTTAAAGGTTTACATCAAACTGAGTACTAGTTGATGAGAGTTACTTCGGAAACAAAAAGAGTAAAGTCTAGGGTATTCTCTCAATTCCAATAAAACGAAACCAGATCAAGTATGAGTTGTCGATCAGAACATATATGGATACAACCTATAACGGGGTCGCGAAAAACAAGTAATTTATGCTGGGCCATTATCCTTTTTTTAGGTTCATTAGGATTCTTATTGGTTGGAACTTCCAGTTATCTTGGGAGAAACTTGATATCTTTATTTCCGTCTCAGCAAATCCTTTTTTTTCCACAAGGGATTGTGATGTCTTTCTATGGGATCGCGGGTCTCTTTATTAGCTCCTATTTGTGGTGCACAATTTCGTGGAATGTAGGGGGTGGTTATGATCGATTCGATAGAAAAGAAGGAATGGTGTGTATTTTTCGTTGGGGATTCCCTGGAAAAAATCGTCGCATCTTCCTCCGATTCTTTATAAAGGATATTCAGTCCGTCAGAATAGAAGTTAAAGAGGGTATTTATGCTCGCCGTGTCCTTTATATGGATATCAGAGGCCAGGGGGCCATTCCCTTGACTCGTACGGATGAGAATGTTACTCCACGGGAAATCGAACAAAAAGCTACCGAATTGGCCTATTTCTTGCGTGTACCGATTGAAGTATTTTGAGAAATGAGTTGAGAGAATGAATGCTTTCTCAGCAGGAAGGAAAAACTCAAGAACCCCCTTTTCTATACCATAACTTAACTGAAGTTTCTTCATAACGCTCATTCTAGTCAAAGAAGACGTATACGTAACGTAACAACCACAATCTACACAACTTAATTCAATAACAAAAAAATAAGTAACAAATCGAAAAAATGGATTCATCCTTTCTATTTTATATCAAAGCATTTCGAAATACATAAAATTTTTTATTCCGGACTCTGAGTAGTCAGTGAAATTTTTTAAAAATATAATATATTTTGATATAATGATAGAAAAGAATATTCATTACTTAAATAAAGCGGTTCTTTCACGCAGTCATCGATTCGTCGAAAGGGGGATACTTGCTTCGAATTTGACCAATTACTATATCTGGAAACAATATAATATTTTTTTGTTAATTCTTTGAATTCGAAGTGGATTCTTAATCTATTTCTGTATTCTTTCTACATTCAAAGACTAACTCCGAAATCACAAATAAAAAACAGTGAATAGATTAATAAGTTCGATACTTTGGAATAGAACTCATGCGTGAGATAAATATTGGATGGCGTAGAGTCAACTAATGAGGTCGGTTCATTAAAAATTCATAGACACGAAATGAAAAAATGTCAAAAAAGAAAGCATTCACCCCTCTTTTATATCTTGCATCTATAGTATTTTTGCCCTGGTGGATTTCTCTCTCATTTAATAAAAGTCTGGAATCCTGGGTTACTTATTGGTGGAATACTAGGCAATCTGAAATTTTTTTGAATGATATTCAAGAAAAGAATATTATAGAAAATTTCATAGAATTGGAGGAAATCCTTCTTTTGGAGGAAATGATCAAGGAATACTCGGAGACACATCTACAAAACCTTCGTATAGGAATCCACAAAGAAACGCTCCAATTAATCAAGATACACAATGAGGATCATATTCATACGATTTTGCACTTCTCGACAAATATAATATGTTTCGTTATTCTAAGCGGTTATTCTATTTTGGGTAATGAAGAACTTGTTATTCTTAACTCTTGGGCTCAGGAATTCCTATATAACTTAAGTGACACAATAAAAGCTTTTTCGATTCTTTTATTAACAGATTTATGTATCGGATTCCATTCGCCCCACGGTTGGGAACTAATGATTGGCTTTGTCTACAAAGATTTTGGATTTGCTCATAATGATCAAATTATATCTGGTCTTGTTTCTACTTTTCCAGTCATTCTAGATACTCTATTTAAATTTTGGATTTTTCGTTATTTAAATCGTGTTTCTCCGTCACTTGTAGTGATTTATCATTCAATGAATGATTAAAAAAGGATCTACGGATATTAATCCAATTCAATTCTAACGTTTCTTACTTTGTAGTTGTTTTGTAGTTGTACAGAAGCAAAGCATGTAAAATCATACTTACTCTTTCTATTTCTACCCATCCCAAAGATTTATTCTATATATTAATATTATTTATTCCAGTAAAATTATTCCAGTAAATAGCAGAATTGCGGATAGGGAACTAGGTTAGCGACCTACCAAATTTATTGTAGACATTTTTGGGCTCAATGGTTGGACCATGCAAACTAGAAAGACTTTTTCTTGGATAAAGGAACAAATTAATCGATCCATTTCCGTATCGCTCATGATATATATCATAACTTGGCCATCCATTTCAAGTGCATATCCCATTTTTGCACAGCAAGGTTATGAAAATCCACGAGAAGCGACTGGTCGTATTGTATGTGCCAATTGCCATTTAGCTAATAAGCCCGTGGATATTGAAGTTCCACAAACGGTACTTCCAGATACTGTATTTGAAGCAGTTGTTCGAATCCCTTATGATATACAACTAAAACAAGTTCTTGCTAATGGTAAAAAGGGTGCTTTGAATGTAGGGGCTGTTCTTATTTTACCAGAGGGTTTTGAATTAGCTCCTGCCGATCGGATTTCCCCCGAGATGAAAGAAAAGATAGGCAATCTGTCTTTTCAGAGCTATCGCCCCAATAAAAAAAATATTCTTGTGATAGGCCCCGTTCCTGGTCAGAAATATAGTGAAATCACCTTTCCTATCCTTTCCCCGGACCCCGCTACTACGAAAGAGGTTCACTTCTTAAAATATCCTATATACGTAGGCGGAAACAGGGGAAGGGGTCAGATTTATCCCGACGGGAGCAAAAGTAACAATACAGTTTATAATGCTACATCAGCAGGTATAGTAGGTAAAATAATACGAAAAGAAAAAGGGGGTTATGAAATAACCATAGCGGATGCATCGGATGGACGTCAAGTGGTTGATATTATCCCTCCAGGGCCAGAACTTCTTGTTTCAGAAGGCGAATCTATCAAATTGGATCAACCGTTGACGAGTAATCCTAATGTGGGCGGATTTGGTCAGGGAGATGCAGAAATAGTACTTCAAGATCCCTTACGTGTCCAAGGCCTTTTGTTCTTCTTGGCATCTGTTATTTTGGCACAAATCTTTTTGGTTCTTAAAAAGAAACAGTTCGAGAAGGTTCAATTGTCAGAAATGAATTTCTAGACCCGCAGATTTATCGACATTGAGCTCATAACGTAAAAAGAACAAAATTATTTTTGACGACTCTTTATGATAAAAAATGGACATTATGAAAAGCCTTTTGCTTTTTTATACTCGTTTTCTACGAGATGTCGGGAATTCCTTGTACCGCATTCCTAGTCATAGTATGTAGATTGTGAAGAAGACTTTTTACTTTTTTTTGAATCCAAATTGGGGTGGTATGATTATGTTACTATTATCACATTTCAATGTCATAAAATTCATTAATAGCGTTTTCTATTCTAATTGAATGAAATTCAACTAGATACTAGACATAAGTAAGCGGGGAATAGAACGGATAAATGCGTGGAACACAAAATTATAGGGACTATTATTAATCTTCCTAGTATTCGACACAAGAAAAGTAATTTTCCACATCTCTTTCTTGTGTCGAAAGAAAAAAAATTATTTATCTTGTTCGTCAAAGATTACTAGTCTAAGTTTTTAATTTTTCAAGATAATATCAGAACTTTTTTAGATATATTACATAATATATAATATATTTTTTTTATTATAAATTCTAAAATAGAATTCTAAAATAGAATAGTGGGCAAACAAAAGAGAGGGAGGTTTTTTGAGTAAATAGAACTTCTTCAATAAACTAAAAAAAAATTTCCATTTTTGATGAGATACAAAAAAATACTAAGGTTTTATTCTTATTTGAGGATAGTATGTCATCTAGGAAATCGAGTGATTTCTTCTTTCTTCTAACTTTGAAAGTATCGATAGATCGAGCAACGGGCGGATGGATCAGTGAACTTC